TATACCTTTGACTTAATGGAATGAAGGGCGACAAAAGAAAGAACTGATCTTATTATTCTGACATATTATTAACATTTCTTTGATACTTCTGAGACTTCAAAGGCTGTCTCTACGTATTTTGCTTGTACTTAATGTTTTCGGATTATACTAGAAATCTTCTCGTAGAATCATTAGAACTTGGTGTAATTGTATTGGATTATTTGATCAATGGTGTTGGATCAGAACCCCTTTTGACTCTGCGCTGGTAATTCTACTATTATTAGTGAACAATAATTGAAATAATTCTTTCATAGAGATCGAGGACATAATTCACATGGATATAGTAAGTCTCGCTTGGGCTGCTTTAATGGTAGTCTTTACATTTTCCCTTTCACTCGTAGTATGGGGAAGAAGTGGACTCTAGAAGTACTACTAATTGAATTTAGGAATCAAACTGTATCAATTTTTTTTATAGATCATTTTGCAAAGACTTTTTTTTATTCACTATTTCAATTTCAAAATTGAATTTGAAAATATTTTCATTTCGAAGTTATATGTATTGGATTCTAGTGGAGTAATGTATTCTATAAATAATATATGAACTCTTTCAATCAAACAAATATTTCAATTATTCCTATGTTCGTATTTCGAAAGTAAAAGTACTCCAAACGGTATGAAATTTTTTCCAATCGAATTCGTCATAAATTTTATATAGCGACAATGAGTAAGAACGAAACCCTTTATTACTATAATACTTTACTTTTTTTTTTTAACTTTTTTTTGTTATTTTTATCCGTCTTTGTCTTTCCTCTTCAAAGAGGAAAGACAATAGTTCTGTTATTACATTACGTCGATACACTTTTTTACGGAAAACAACATAGACATAGTGGTTGTCCAAGGAGATACTACACATAAGAAAATATTGTCTTGGGCAAGTCGCATATTGCGCACTTACCATTTGTTTTATTATTTTATAAATTTTATTTATGTTGGTCTCTTTTTTCATTTCATATCATGGTTGAAAGGTTAAAATCGGTGAGGTTTATTAATCCTTTTCGAAATCCGAAGAAGTTCCCATGGAACCTCTGGATCCTCTGTCAATTGGTCAATCAATTACTTGTTTGTTGGAATGCTAACAAGAAGGTTACTTAATTTTCTTTTATTATACCCATACCTCTTTTTCTTTCATTGATTTGATTCTTTCTTTCAATGGATATCGGAATTCATATTAAATTAAAAAAGATAAGAAATCTAGGAATTAGAATCGTAAGAGTAAGAGTGGTCTTTGGATTATTTCAAATTGATTGGAATCAACACAAATCAAATAGAAATAGATGAAGCAAAGAAATATAATTGGGACATGACACTATGTACATTATATATGGAATTGATATCTATATATGAAGATAATAATGTCAATTGATATATATTAAATTAATCGTCATACAGCAAACTTTATACAGTAAATAACAATACTAGTATAGTATGGTAGAAAAAGATTTTTCTACCATACTATCTAGTATCTCATAGAATACTGCTGATTCTAGTTCGATCATTTCATTTAAAACGTGAAATTTGAATCCTTTTATTTTATTTCTTCTCTTTAATCATTGATAAGAACTAAAAAGTCACAAGTTTAATTCAAATTAATCACTTTGACTTACTGTTTTTACGTATATTATAAGTAAAAAAGCAGTAGGAATTAGAATGAACAATGCAGTAGCAATAAATGCGAGAATATTTACTTCCATAATTTCATCCTTTCGTTTTTCTTTAATTCGCAATAACTCGGGATTTAATCCCATAGAGATGAAAAATCTTTTGTCTGTAAATTCAATGGGATGAATTATATCGAGATATAATCGAATCGGATCAATATCATGAATAACAATATCTGACAAATTGATTCATCGTCAAGAATTGAATAGTATAACATAGGACATAGGAAGATCTTTTATCCATACCGAATTCCAAAGTCAATTTTGATACAATCAAAAATCCCTTTACTTTATTTTTATTTATATTTTTCATTCTTTTCCACCCTTTCTTTTCTATTTCTATAAACTAGCACCCTCCTTGTACAATCATTTGATGAAGTATCATCTAACCGCTTTTACACTTACCCTTGGTTCCAAACAATAGAAGAAATTAAAAAAATAAAAAGAAAAAGAATTCCTGTTGGCAATGAAATTATACTATTTGTATACTATTTGTACTTCCTTTCACAGAACAGAAATATGGAAGGATGAATTGCTGTATTTTTTTATTGGATTTGGATCCATCGGGACTGACGGGGCTCGAACCCGCAGCTTCCGCCTTGACAGGGCGGTGCTCTGACCAATTGAACTACAATCCCAAGGAAATAACATAATAAAATAAGGTGTACAGTATACATATTCTTATGATTTTATTCAAATACTTTCGATATGGATATGAACTTTAGCAAGAGAGGCAGTGATTACTAATAATCTTTATCCTTATTTTCAAATTAATTGGATAATCAATCTTTCAATGAAACAAG